GAGTGTTCTGGGAAAAGGGGGGGCGGGATTCCTAATTCTTCAGAACGTAATCGAATCATAACGGATCTTTGTAATCTCAGATATACGGCCATTCTCGACGAGAATTCTGATTTATTGGCAAAGCGGCGAAGAAATAGATTTATCATCCCACTCCAAACGATTCAAGAACGCGAGAACGAACTAACACCCTCTTTGGGGATCTCAATTGAAATACCGATCAATGGGATTTTCCGTAAAAACAGTATTCTTGCATATTTAGATGATCCGCAATATAGAAGAAAGCACTCGGGAATTACTAAATATGAAACAATCGAAATGCAGTCAATCGTCAAAAAAGAGGATTTCATTGAGTATGGGGGAGTCACGGAATTAAAGCCAAAAGACCCAATAAAAGTCGATCGATTTTTTTTTATTCCCGAGGAAGTGCATCTCTTACCCGAATCTTCTTCGATACTGGTACGAAACAATAGTATTATTGGAGGAGATACACCAATCACTTTAAAAACAAGAAGCCGAGTAGGCGGGTTAGTCCGAGTGGAGAGAAAAAAAAAAAGAATTGAACTTAGAATCTTTCCTGGAGATATCCATTTTCCTGGAAAGACAGCAAAGATCTCCCAACATAGTGGCGTTTTGATACCACCAAGAACAGGAAAGAGAAATTCCAAGGAAGACAAAAAATGGCTCTATATCCAACGGCTCACACTTACCAAGAGAAACTATTTTGTTTTAGTTCGACCTGTAATCACATACGAAATAACGGATGGGATAAATTTAGTAAGACTTTTACCCCCGGATATACTGCAAGAAAGGGATAATGTACAACTTCAAATTGTCAATTATATCTTTTATGGAAACGGCACGCTAATTCGGGCAAGTTCGGAGACAGGTATTCAATTAGTTCGGACTTGTTTAGTATTGAATTGGGACCAAGACAAAAAAAGTTCTTCTAGCGACGAGGCCTGTGCTTCCTTTGTTGAAATAAGGACAAATGGTTTGATTCAAGATTTTCTAAGAATCGACTTAGCAAAATCGCCTATTTCGTATACTATCAAAAGGAATGATCTATCGGGTTCAGGGTTGATCTCCGAGAGTGAATCAGATCGCACCAGGATCAACCCCTTTTCTTCCATTTATTCCTATTCCAGAGCAAGGATTCGAGAATCCCTTACCCAACATCAAGGAACTATCCATACGTTGGTGAATCAAAATAAGGAATGCCAATCTTTGATAATTTTGTCAGCATCCAATTGTTCTTGTTCGCGACTAGGTCCATTCAACGCTGTAAAGTCTCCCGATGTGATAAAAGAATTCAGTCACAAGGACCCCCTAATTTCAACTAGGAAATTGTTGGGTCCTTTAGGAACAGGTCTTCAAATTGCGAATTTTTATTCATTTTCACATTTAATAACTTCTAATCAGATCTTGGTAACTAACTATTTCCAACTTGACAATTTGAAACCGACTTTTCAAGTACTTCAATATTTTTTAATGGATGAAAATGGGAAAATTGTGAAGCCCGATCCGTGCAAGAACATCATTTTGAATCCATTTGATTTAAATTGGGATTTTTTGCATTTCACTTGTTGTGAAAAGTCATCTACAATCATTAGTCTTGGGCAGTTTATTTGTGAAAATGTACGGATAGCCAAAAAAGGACCGCATCTAAAATCGGGTCAAGTTCTAATTGTTCAAGTTGACTCTGTAATAATACGGTCGGCTAAGCCCTTTTTGGCTACCCCAGGGGCAACTGTGCATGGTCATTATGGGAAAATGCTTTCTAAAGGAGATACATTAGTTACATTTATCTATGAAAAATCAAGATCTGGTGATATAACGCAAGGTCTTCCAAAAGTGGAACAGGTGTTAGAAGTGCGTTCAATTGCTTCAATATCAATGAATCTCAAAAAGAGGGTGGAGGGTTGGAACAAATGTATAATAAGAATTCTTGGAATTCCTTGGGGATTCTTGATTGGTGCTGAGCTAACTATAGTGCAAAGTCGTATCTCTTTAGTTAATAAGATCCAAAAGGTTTATCGATCCCAGGGCGTGCAGATACATAATAGGCATATCGAAATTATTGTCCGTCAAATAACCTCCAAAGTGTTGGTTTCAGAAGACGGACTGTCTAATGTTTTTTTACCCGGAGAACTCGTTGGATTGTTGCGAGCGGAACGAATGGGACGCGCTTTGGAAGAAGCGATCTGTTACCGAGCTGTCTTATTGGGAATAACCAGAGCGTCTCTGAATACTCAAAGTTTCATATCTGAAGCGAGTTTTCAGGAAACTGCTCGAGTTTTAGCAAAAGCGGCTCTCCGGGGTCGTATCGATTGGTTGAAAGGCCTGAAAGAGAACGTTGTTCTGGGGGGAATGATACCGGTTGGTACTGGATTCAAAGGCAAAGGATTAGTGCACCCTCCAAGGCAACATAAGCATCTTCCCTTGGAAATAAAAGAGAAGAATCTATTCGAGGGGGAAATGAGAGATATTTTATTTCACCACAAAACCTTATTTGATTCTTTCCTTTCAAAGAATTTTCACGATACATCAGAACAATCATTTCTAGTATTTACTGATTCCTAAGAGCCGATTCACCATTTTGATTTTAAAAGGATCTATATTTGGATTTGATCCAGTCATTTGATTTGGTAAGAGTAATCAAAATAATAATGAATAGAAAAGAAGAATGGCTTGGCCCTGTCTTTCGGGCCAATCTCTGGTAGAAGGGAAGGTTCCATCGGAACAATTTTTTTTTTTCAGGGTACCTCGTCTCTTTTTGTTTTTTCAAAAAACAAAAAGAGGGAGGAGTGTGGGGAGAAATGACAAGAAGATATTGGAACATAAATTTGGAAGAGATGATGGAAGCGGGAGTTCATTTTGGCCATGATATTCGAAAATGGAATCCTAAAATGGCACCTTATATCTCTGCAAAGCGTAAAGGTAGGCATATTACAAATCTTATTAAAACTGCTCGTTTTTTATCAGAAACTTGTGATTTGGTTTTTGATGCAGCCAGTAGGAAAAAACAATTCTTAATTGTTGGCACTAAAAAAAAAGCAGCTGATTCAGTATTACGGGCTGCAATAAGGGCTCGGTGTCATTATGTTAATAAAAAATGGCTCAGCGGGATGTTAACGAATTGGTCGACTACAGAAACGAGACTTCAGAAGTTTAGAGACTTGAGAACCAAACAAAAAACAGGAAGATTGGATCGTCTTCCGAAACGAGATGCGGCCATCTTGAAAAGACAATTATCTCACTTGCAAAGATATCTTGGCGGGATTAAATATATGACAGACTTACCCGATATTGTAATCGTTGTTGATCAGCACGAAGAATATACGGCCCTTCGGGAATGTATCACTTTAGGAATTCCAACAATTTGTTTAATCGATACAAATTGTGACCCCAATCTCGCAGATATTTCGATTCCAGCGAATGATGATTCTATCTCTTCCCTCCGATTTATTCTTAACAAATTAGTATTCGCAATTCGTGAGGGCCGTTCTGAGTCTCTAAGAAATCCGTAATTAATAAGAATAAAAAGAACTTATGTCGTTTCGGAACCCTCATAGATTTCTCGAATCGCTTACTATTTCTGAATCTCAAAAACGAGATAAAAAGAACTGGGCTATAGAGTGTGATTAGTTGGTATTCCAAATATACGATTCAAGTAGTTAAGTCAAGAAAAAGATGGTTGAATCAAAATAATTTCGTTTAAAGTTTTCTTTTTGTCAGAGAGAAATATGAATCTTTTATCAGGTTCCACCAACATACTAAAAGGGTTATACGAGCTATCCGGTGTGGAAGTAGGCCAACATTTCTATTGGAAAATCGGGGGTTTCCAAGTTCACGGCCAAGTACTGATTACTTCGTGGGTTGTAATTGCTATCTTATTAGGTTCCGCTGCGCTAGCTGTTCGGAAACCACAAACCATTCCGACCGGCGTTCAGAATTTCTTCGAATATGTCCTTGAATTCATTCGAGATGTGAGTCAAACTCAAATTGGAGAAGAATACGGTCCTTGGGTTCCTTTTATTGGAACTATGTTTCTCTTTATTTTTGTTTCTAATTGGTCGGGCGCTCTTTTACCTTGGAAAATCATACAATTACCTCACGGGGAGTTAGCCGCACCCACGAATGATATAAATACTACGGTTGCTTTGGCTTTACTCACGTCAGTGGCATATTTCTATGCGGGTCTTACTAAAAAAGGGTTAGCTTATTTCGGGAAATATATTCAACCAACTCCAATCCTTTTACCTATTAACATCTTAGAAGATTTCACAAAGCCCTTATCACTTAGTTTTCGCCTGTTTGGAAATATATTAGCTGATGAATTAGTAGTTGTTGTTCTTGTTTCGTTAGTACCTTTAGTGGTTCCTATCCCTGTCATGTTCCTTGGATTATTTACAAGTGGTATCCAAGCTCTTATTTTTGCAACTTTAGCCGCGGCTTATATAGGTGAATCCATGGAGGGCCACCATTGACTAGTTTTCGAAAGAGTCTTTTTTTAGCTTCGACGAAGGCAATATAGGCGCGACTCAAACTAATCGACTTCGAAAAAACAATACACTATATACGATTTAGAGTAATAGCAAAAAAGATTAGGCTATTGAACAGATAATTGTAAAAAAAAAGGAAAGAGATCGAAAAGATCTTTTGCCAAAAATTCGCCTTTGGTCCACTTATATCGATATCTCCCTTCAATGAATATTTTTTCTATGGGTTGACCAATCCCAATCGTCAACTAGAATGATTTCCTTTTCAATTGATTTGATTCAATGAGGGGCCAAAAAATTTTTCATAAATACTAAATGGAATGAACTTTGATCAATCACTTTTTACGCAATGAGTCTGTACTAATCAATTTGTCCTTTTTGATTGTATCCATGCAGGATCATGATAAAGAGCGGGAAAGAAGAATTTACAAAAACGGAATTTCTAAAAAATCAAAAATGGGCTGGTTCGAAGAGGGGATCGAATTGAATGGCGCTAAGGCAACTCTTGTGGCTGTTTCGACGAATGATTCTCAAATCCGATTGGCTCTAAGATGGATGAAGGGTTGGTTTCCATTAGGAAAGAAATACATGTATATGGTATATTAGCTAGTTCGATAGGAATTAACGATCGATCTAATTTGACCTCCGAATGTGAATTTATGCGGAGAGTCTCCTATGCGAAGTTCGTAGTTATTTCGACTGGATGAATCGTAGCGAGGGAAGAATTAAATCATAATTCATTGGGTGAGTGTATCATTAACCATTTCTTTTTTTGGGACGAGGAACTTATCATGAATCCACTGATTTCTGCCGCTTCCGTTATTGCTGCTGGATTGGCTGTAGGGCTTGCTTCTATTGGACCTGGAGTTGGTCAAGGTACTGCTGCGGGCCAAGCGGTAGAAGGTATCGCAAGACAGCCGGAGGCGGAGGGGAAAATACGAGGTACTTTGTTACTTAGTCTAGCTTTTATGGAAGCTTTAACAATTTATGGCCTGGTTGTCGCATTAGCACTTTTATTTGCGAATCCTTTTGTTTAATCTTAGAAATATGAAAACCTTTTTTTCATTTTGGATTGCCTTTTCTTTCTGCTTTTCTTTTTCAAATTCGAGCAAGATTTCATTCTTACAATTCCTCATTCGTTGAAAAAATAACCCACGGGAAGGGCTGATTTGCGGATGAGGAATTAGCATGCCGACTCGCTTTCAGCCTTCCCCTTTGTAGTCCAAGCAGGCCAAGGGTTGCAGCAGGGAATTCAGAATTTCTTCGAAAATCAAATAGATTTTCGAGTCGATTTCTAAATAGGAAGAAATGAGAAAATAAGAATGATTATCCTCTTGATTAATTGCGTTAGTACCCAACCAAGATCCCCCCATAGAAAGGGGGCGAAGTGATACAAAGTGATACAAAAAGACTTCTGTTCGATTTTTGAGTCTATCTATAAGAGGAGATCATATGAAAAATGTAACCGATGCTTTCCTTTCTTTAGGCCACTGGCCATTCGCCGGGAGTTTCGGGTTTAATACCGATATTTTAGCAACAAATCCAATAAATCTAAGTGTAGTGATTGGGGTATTGATCTTTTTTGGAAAGGGAGTGTGTGCGAGTTGTTTCTTTCAAGAATAGGCTGGATCCAACCAGCTGTACTTTTTCCGTTATAACTAGGAACGAAAGGTGCATGAGCTTGCGAATTCCTTCTAAATAAATGAAATCAATTCAGAAATCATAGGGAAGAACCATAGCATTTCGTAATTCATTGGTCAATAGACTTTGATTCTCTATCACCTAATAATGTGGGATCAGTAACATGGTTAAAGCTAAATCATTTGAAGTCCAGACGCAGCTTGGTATTCTTTCTACCCCTCTCTTAGTATATATATGTTAATATAGAGATGGCTTCAAAAAAAAATCATTTTATTGCTATAGAACACTCATATCGATAAACTGATTGAAACTACTTATTGGATTTGATTCCCTTTTTAGACAATGCTGAATGGACAACCTATCTATTATTGTGTCTTAAAGTAAGAAACCGTTTTTGGATTGCAAAAAGAAAACTAAACAACTTTGCTGACAATTACATAGTTTTTGTTTGGTCAGAAGAGTCCTCCGAATCTTTTTGTCTTGGATTCGTGATTCCTTTCAAGAATTTTTTCTTTTTGAATATGACGAGAGAATAGAGGATAGGCTCATTACATTCAAAAAAAGATATATGAATTTACCATACAAAATACGTCATTGAAGTAATTGAGCGTGAGAGCCAAATGAATCGAAAAATTCATGTTTGGTTCGGGAAGGGATCATGGAAATTTGGAAAGGAATGGAAATAATCTACTTTCATTAAGTGATTTATTAGATAATCGAAAGCAGCGAATCTTGAATACTATTCGAAATTCCGAAGAATTACGCGAGGGAGCCATTGAACAGTTGGAAAAAGCCCGGGCTCGCTTACGTAAAGTAGAAATAGACGCAGATCAGTATCGAGTGAATGAATACTCTGCGATAGAACGGGACAAATTGAATTTGATTAATTCCATTTATACGACTTTGGAACAACAAGAAAATAACAACAAGGAAACTCTTCGTTTTGAACAACAAAGGGCGATTAATCAAGTCCAACAATGGGTTTTACAACAAGCCTTACAAGGAGCTTTAGGAACGCTGAATAGTTGTTTAAACAATGAGTTACATTTACGTACCATTAGTGTTAATATTGGCATATTGGGGGCAATGCAAGAAATAACTAATTAATCCTTCTACTGTCTCCTATAGGCATTATTTTTTCTTTTTATTTTCGAATTAGAATTAAGAAAGACGCATGGTAACCATTCGAGCCGACGAAATTAGTAATATTATACGCGAACGTATTAAGCAATATAATAGAGAAGTAAAGATTGTAAATACCGGTACCGTACTTCAAGTAGGCGATGGCATTGCTCGTATTCATGGTCTTGATGACGTAATGGCGGGCGAATTAGTAGAATTTGAAGAGGGTACAATAGGC